ATATATTATTTTTTTTTAGGCGAGACAATAGGATGAACTAAAATAAAAGAAGAGATTCTGCGCTGTGAACTTTGTATCGTGCACATCTCTTAGAAGGAAGAGAATCCAATTTTTTTATTTCACTATAATAGACTCTTTACTTTTCTATAAAATAGAAAAAAAAAACTACAAAATAGAGAAAGGTCCATTTACAGACACCTAGAGGGATAAGTATTTATATTTATTATGTTGATCCATATCAATCAATTTTGAGAATAGATCCTCATACGAATTACTCATATGCCGAGAACCAGATTTGAACTGGTGACACGAGGATTTTCAGTCCTCTGCTCTACCAACTGAGCTATCCCGACCATTACCAAGACATCATCCTCATTTTAATAGAGGACTGGCGTCTATGTCAATTAAAAAGAAAAAAAACAGGTAGGGCGTCAACGGGTTTTGGGGGTTGGGGATAGAGGGACTTGAACCCTCACGATTTTTAAAGTCGACGGATTTTCCTCTTACTATAAATTTCATTGTTGTCAGCATTTATATTGACATGTAGAATGGGACTCTATCTTTATTCTCGTCCGATTAACCGGTTGTTCAAAAGATTTATCAAACTATGGGGTAAATTATTTGATTAATGAATGTTGTATTTGATTCCTTCTTCAATTTAGAATCAATACGAATTCACAACATTTCTTTCTATTTTTCAGAAAAAAAATAAAAAATATAAAAATACGGGTTTGGGTCGTCTTTTTTTTTTTTAGATAGTTTTTTATTACCTTTAGGTATGTGTATAGGTTTATCTTTTATCCTTTCTGTAGTTTCGATAGAAGGATTCCTTTACTAACGGTAGTCAAACCCCATTTGTTAGAACAGCTTCCATTGAGTCTCTGCACCTATCCCTTTTTTATTTAAATTCTTTCTTTACGAACCCGAACCCTTATTTATTTTCGTAAAACAGGATTTGGCTCAGGATTGCCCATTTTTAATTCCAGGGTTTCTCTGAATTTGAAAGTTCTCACTTAGTAGGTTTCCATACCAAGGCTCAATCCAATTAAGTCCGTAGCGTCTACCAATTTCGCCATATCCCCCTGTGTTTTGAGATTCAATCTCAAAATGATGCCTTTCCCCCTCCTTTTTTTTTCATTTATTTAATATTTATTTTTATGCTATACGGAACCACTTCATTTTTTAGATACTCATTCTTATATCGAATGGGGTTGCCCCCTTTTGATTTCTTGCCTATCTTCTTTCGTCTCTATCGCGGACCCGTATTTCTTTTTTTTGTCCAATCAGAAGTGATTCTATCATTTCTCCATTTGCTATTCAATATCGATGGATATACACTAAATAAATAGATATGTTTCTCTTAACTCTTATTTTTCCGCGGCAATTTGGTGGAATACTCGAACGATCGATTCTTTGTTTTAGTCTTAGCTGCAGCCCTCCTTCCGAATGAAAACAAAAGACAGGAGTGTCTCATTATTATCTGGATTGCTTTTTTTTTGTTGCCTCTTTCTCTTTCATTTCATTTTCATTCTTATCCTTTTTTTCTTAGACACATTTGAGGAAGACCCTCTATATAGAACCATACGATAACAAAATTTTATAGTTCTAACTAATTATTTCATTTATTTCTATTTAATATTTTATATTTCTAATTATTTAGTCTAAAAAAAGGTTGAATCATTTAGCATTTAAACTTTATTTCGACTTCTAATATATAACTAATATATAATTAGAGAATTCTAAATTCAAAAAAAAAAATGTACAAATGTACAAAAGGATCTTCACTTACTAATCTAACTTCACTTACTAATCTAACTTCACTTACTAATCTAACTTCACTTACTAATCTAATTTAGTAGATTCTATTTATATTATAGATTTGATTTAGAACTATAAACTCAATTTAACGTTTGAAATTCTGAAATTTTATTTTTATTTAAATGAATTTAAATAAAATATAAGTTATCGTTAATAGATAAAATCCTAAGAGTTTTACGAATTCCCATGTATGTAAAATTTCTTTTATTTAAGCCCGCTTAGCTCAGAGGTTAGAGCATCGCATTTGTAATGCGATGGTCATCGGTTCGATTCCGATAGCCGGCTTTTTCTATTTATTTTCTTTTTTACATACATGATTGATCAGATTTTTTGAAATCAAAGAAGATTGAAATAAAGAACTTCTTCACCCCCCCCTTTTTTTTTTTCAAAAGGCCAAAAATCTCTTTATTTTATTATGTCGTAGAAACTTACAATTATGAATGGGGGAGTTATATCTTTTCTTTGGAAAAGAAATCAAGAACAAAAAAAAAGAAAGGGCTTTCTTTTGGTTTTATTTATCTATATAGATTATATATAGTTTCCATTTCTATATCAATAGATAGAAGTTATCTAATAAATATATTTTTTTATTGTATATCAATTTTTGTAGATATACAATAGTAGATATGCAATAAAAAAATACAAACAAAAAAGTCAATACAAAAAAATATGTATATTGATC